AACATAATGTATGAAAGTATCTTTGAGGAACCATAGGATCCTCTGAAAAAAATTACAACATACGACTATAAGATATTCTATTTTTCCATAGAAATGTGTTCGCTCAAGAAAAACTCCAGAAGATATTGATCGTAAATAAGAAGACTGTTTACGAAGAAACAGGAATAGATATTCGCATTCATATACATAAGAATTATGTAGGAACCAAAAGAATCTTTTCTTTCTTTTTGAAAAGACGTAAATGGATTTTTTTGAAGTAATGATACTATTCAAATTATGATATTTGTGGAAAAACAATCGCAATAAATGCAAAGAAGGAACATCTTTGATCCAGCATTGAAGGATTTGAACCAAGATTTCCAGATGAATGGGATGAGGTATTAGTAGATCTGACACATAATTTAAATGTGATAATTTATCCTCTAAAAAGGGAAATATTGAATGAATAGATCGTAAATTCTGAGATTTTGGTATTCTTTTTTCTTCAAGGGAAGATACTAATCGCGACGAGAATGGAATTTCCAGAATGACTCCAAAACCTTCTGATACCTTTTGAGAAGAAAAATGAGAAGAAAAAGAATTCTTGTGCCCCCCCCAAATTTCAGAATCATTCACCGAAGAAATCAAAGATTTCTGTTGATACATTCGAGTAATTAAACGTTTCACAAGTACTAAACTAGATTTCTTGTCATAACCGATAATTTCCACAGGTTCGTAAAAAATAAAACTATTGAAGCTATGATAATGAGCAAGTGAGTAAATATACTCCTGAAGGAGTAGTGGATATAGGAAGTTTTGTTGCCGAAATCTATCTTTTTTCAATCTAAATATCCTTGTAATTCTGCCATTTAAATACATTTCTACTGTAACCAAAAAAGGGAGACACTTCTTGTGTTATGAAATGATACATAGTGCAATATGGTCAGAACGGCGTATACATATGTTGTATGTAGTATATTGTTATATTTTTTCTCTTATACTAAAATAGTATAACTAGAATAAACTATAATAGAAAATAATTAGACTATATAATTCTAATAATATAGTCTAGTATTCTAGTATTATTATATACTATGCACTGTCTATACTTTTACTTTCAATAATATATACTTTTATACATGTAAAAAACATAATGATAATCTAATGAAGTAAAAGATTATATAAAAGTAAGAACAAATAAAGAATATATACCCCGGAGACAGAGAGCCCAATCTACAGATCTTTTTCCTTTCCCTTTCTATCCAATTTTGTTTTCTTTTACTTGTTAATATTAAGTAGAATAAAAATAAAAGAAATAAATAAAATAACAATAAGAAAAAGGGGTAAAAATCTTTTATTTTTGCAACCCAATCACTCTTTTGACTTTGGAAAAAAATTCCTTTTTTATCACTATACTATTCCTTCTACACATCCGTCTTCAATCCACAATAAAGAATAATTAGGATTAATAAAAAAAAGAATCAATGGTCCATTCACAATTCACAAGAGAACCTTTTCCCACATCAGGCACTAATCTATTTTTAACGCATAATTAGTAATTTGATCGGGTAATCATTCAAATTAAGAAGGGAAGCTCGTTGCTTTTTTGTCTTACTCGAATTGGAGCCATAAGGCTCTATCCATTTATTCACTAGACCAAAAATACTTTACCAATTGTTATCAAAAGAAAAACTCTCGTTCTATTTCTATTATGAGTACTAGAAATCTTCTTTTTCTATGATTTTATTATTCTTTTTTCTATTTTTCTATTCTTTTTACGACATGCTTTTTTTTCCATTCATTACCTTTCAGGATCAGTCGCAGTCTTATAAACTCTACCAATAGTCTAGACGAATTCCTTCATCCAAATGTGTAAAAGATCATAGTCGCAATTAAAAGCCGAGTACTCTACCGTTGAGTTAGCAACCCGGATCAATATGAAATGTAGATATGATCGAAAGAAAAAATCCAGCAAACTCATTCATTTTACTAAAGTGAAGGAAAGAGCCGATAGGGAATGGGGATAAAAAGATCTATTTATATACGATCAAATTATATTTGTTTGATACGCCATTGTCAATATGAATTGTGAATATGAATGGACTTTTTATCAAACAAATTTCAAGAAATTCTATAGAAATTTGTGTTGGATTAGCATAATATAAAGAATAAAACTTTGAGCGGAAAAAGAATAAGGAAAAGGTAAAGATAGAAAAAATAGCGGCTTTATTTAATCAAAAAAAGAAAGGTACAATACAAATACAAGAAGAAAGATTACCCCCCTTGTTTGGGGGGTTCCACAAAAAGAAGAAAGAAAAAGAAGAATAAAATAAGTATGAATAGAACAAGAAAAGAAAAAACTTTGAATAAAGATTTACACAAAGATAGGTACTAGTTACCCTATCCTTTTTTTATTCATGATTCTTGTTTTTCCTTTCTTTTTTTATCAAAAGAAACTCGAAATTCTTTAAAGAATTCTGCCTTCCTTAAAATATCATAAACAGTTCCTGTGGGTTGAGCACCTTTTTCAAGGAAATATAAAATAGCAGGAACATTTGAATAAGTTTGATTCTTTATCGGATCATAAAAACCCACTTTTCGAAGATCTCTTCCTTCTCTTTGGGATCGAACATCAATTGCAACGATTCGATAGATGGCTCATTGGGATAGATGTAGATAAAAGATGCCCCCCTAGAAACGTATAGGAGGTTTTCTCCTCATACGGCTCAAGAAAAAATGATTCTAATTTCTAGAATTTCTCTTTCTATCTATCTACTATTATCTATATAGATAGAAAGAGAAATGGATCCATAAAGAATTAGACTGTAATTTGAGCCTTTTTTCCTTCTTTACAGAAAAAGAAATTTCATTTGTACTCCTAACTCAAGTTGGGTAGTTTTGAAAGAGTTCGAAAGGAAATCCTTATAATTTCTTGAGCTGTCTCTAACCTCTTTTTTTGTCTTCTTTCGGATATATTTTTTTTTACTCATTCTGATCCGATTGTTGAGACAAGTGAAAATAGTGTTTCCTTGTTCCGGAATTTGTTGTCTTTGCTTTGCGCTTTGTTAAATCATTGGGTTTAGACATTACTTCAGTGATCCTTACTCCTTTTCAAAAAGGCAGCAACATACCTTTTGTTTTTTGTTCTTTCTATGGAAAGAAAAGGAAAAAATAATACGAAAGATTGATTCCTTTGTGATACACTCTTGATTGAAACAGTTTGAAAATTTCGACAAATTTGATTTTTTCATTTCAAACTTGTTCATTTTTGAACCTCTCCATTTATCTATATTTAGATATTGATGATATATTTACAAAGTTGGTCTAACTTATTGATTGTCACTAACCCTAGATTATTCCCCCGATAAATGGAATCAATCATTTTTGCTCGAGCTCCATTATATGCTATACCTTTATATACCATTAGTATCTTTATTTAGTTATTTAGCAACCCAAGACAAATTAAATTAGGTTCCTAGCAGAACAAATTATGTCGAGACAAGAGCATCTTCATTCGTATAGAAAGAGAAGATGGTGGATGTAAGAATCCACAGCCAATCATGTCCTTCAAGTCGCACGTTGCTTTCTACCACATCGTTTCAAACGAAGTTTTACCATAACATCCCTCTCATTTTATTTGAATTTGGAACCGTATGCAATTGATTCAATATGGAATCATGAATAGTCATTGGCTGAACCAATCGATACATAATAATCTACACTTATAGATAAGTGTTATCCGGAAAGGATTTCACTTAAAAATACCCCATAATTTTCTTATATGAATAATATCACATGAAAAAAAAAATACCCATGAATGGATAAAAGTTTTTAGCCACTTTAACTAAATTTCACTAAATGTTTCACTAAATATTTCATTATTAGAATAATAAGATAATCTGAAATAATAATATTATATAATAATATTATATAATATTAATAAGAAAAATATACAATTACAATATATACAATACAATATATATTAGTATATTAGTATTAGTATATTAGAATATATAATATATATTAGAATTAGAATTCTATTTTATTTTCTTTCTATTTTAGACTCTTATGTAATATATGTAATAATTATGTATTTATGTATGAATATATTCTAATATGAATATATTCATTATGAATATTTTTATGAATATTTTCTCATTTTTTCTTTATGAAATATGATTTTTCTAATATTATGATTTACTTATTATTTACCATCTCCAATTGAATCTTATTTTCATTTCATTGAAAACAGAGAGATAGTTTGAGAATAAAGTTTCTTTGTTTTCATTATTATAGAGTAGAAAAAGTCTCGTGTAAGGTAAGATCAAAGAGAAAATAAGAATCCTCGGATTCTTATCTTTTCGCATCCATCTCCATCATAGAAAACAAATAATCGTTAACAAAAGTAATCACGAATATTTATATTTAAGAATAAAATACTTTAGTAAAAAAGTAAAAAAAAAAAAGATATGATTCTTAGAATTCAGATTGGATAACATTGTATCCAACATGAAACAGAAAATTGTTGAATTAAATTTTCAATTTCAATAGAGAAGAATCTTTCGTTTCTAATGCAAACGATCTGGGACGGAAGGATTCGAACCTCCGAGTAACGGGACCAAAACCCGTTGCCTTACCGCTTGGCCACGCCCCATTTTGATTTGGTCTAAGAAAAAATAAGATAAATATTGGTTATTCGTCAATAACCAACCAAAAGAAATATAGGACATGTTGTCGCTAGGATTCAACACAATAGATATAGAATCAAAAAGATTAATTGATCATTACTTAGAATTCAATTAAGATATTGTATGAAAATAGAATTCCTTGTATTCTTATTTGATTGGAAAATGTAAGGAAGGATTCTTGATTGGGGAGAAGTCAAAGAAAAATAAGAATTTATTTCTTTTATCTGCATCTGCCTTTTTATTTGAAAATTTTCCTCAGAAAAACAACTCAATCCAATCTGATAATTTCTTATCATTTCAATTTAATTTGAATTTTTAAGAACAAGAAAAGAATATTTGTTATGTTTAATATCTTTAGTTTAATCTGTATCTGTCTTAATTATACCCTTTATTCGAGTAGTTTTTTCTTCGCCAAATTGCCCGAGGCTTATGCCTTTTTCAATCCAATCGTAGACGTTATGCCGGTTATCCCTGTACTCTTTTTTCTCTTAGCCTTTGTTTGGCAAGCTGCTGTAAGTTTTCGATAAAAATGAAATCTCTATTCAATTCATAATTTCTTCGATAAAAAAAAAGATGAGATTTTTATTCTGAAAATCAATAAGATCATAAATAAAATTCAGATAAGTCTGGACATTAGGAACCTCGGTTCAAAAAGTGAAATTCTGGTATTTTATATTTTATATTGAAATTTAATTTGAATAAGGGAGGGGGGGTGATGATCTTTATCTTTAATCAGCTAATCAGCTTATTTCTTCTTTTGTTCTGACCTTTCCTTTATAAAATCCCATATAATACCTAATTATAGATATGGAGAAATTTTTGGTAACGAAAAAATACGAATCTTATTACATTAGAAAGAAATTCGTTAAAAGAAATTTCAAAAAAACTTCCTTTTTTTTTTTCATCTTTAGAGCGTCATATCAAAATAGTGTCTAGTGTGTGTCGTAAAATAGGTGATCTATTTCCTTAAAAAAAATGATCTTATCTTATCTTGGAGATTTGTAATGCTTACTCTTAAACTATTCGTTTACACAGTAGTAATATTCTTTGTTTCTCTCTTCATCTTCGGATTCTTATCTAATGATCCGGGGCGTAATCCCGGGCGTGAAGAATAAAAAAAGATATGAGATTTGTTTTTACTTTTTCCTTAATTTTTTCATAGGTAAATGTAAAAAGAAATGGATATAGATGCTAGATAAAGATAAAAGATTCATAAAAGAAAATAATCGAAATTTATTTCAATTCTAAAATCTCAAGTGATCAGGGGGGTCGGAGAGAGAGGGATTCGAACCCTCGGTACAAATAATTCGTACAACGGATTAGCAATCCGACGCTTTAGTCCACTCAGCCATCTCTCCCCATTCAAAATTGGAAATTTATCTTTAACACGTGAAGTCAAGATTGAGAACAATTTTTATTTTCCTTCAATGATTCGAAACAGATTTTTCCAATAGAAAGAATACCTTACTTCTTTTATTTTGTACAAAAGGTTCATTTCCCCGGCCTGGTTAAGTAGAAGTACTGGCCGGGCCAGTACTTCTTTTGTTCCGACGAATAAAAATTGTTATTGAAACAAGAAGAGTAATTTTTATTCCCATTCCTAATTATTAGAAATTATATAAGATTCTAATAGATAGATTATCTTAGAAATTCTTTAAAAAATTATCTAGATCTAGATTAATGATTGATATAGAATATTCTATATATTGAAATTAAAATATTAAATATTAGAGATTCTATATCTATTCTTAGTTCTTAGTATATTAGTATTAATTAGTATATTAGTATTAATATATTATATACTCTAATATATTATAGTACCTTATATAGTAATTCTAGTAAATTCTAGTAAATTAGAGTATAAATGAGTATAAATTCTAATATTTAGTCTTTTATAGTAAAAGTGTTCTACTATATTCTACTATAATAGTATTCTAGTATCTAGTAATATAGTACTAATCGTCGTCTTTATTTTATTATTCTTAAGTATAAAAAGTATAAAATTTGGAAATTCATTAATGAAAAACAAATTTCATTATAAATGAAAGTTGAAGTTCAGTATTATATTCATCTTAATAATTCACTTAAGAAGTCTTAATAAGAAATAAGAAAGAAAAAAAATATAGAATATATCTTATAATATTCTAATATCAAATAGAAAACACATATTTATAAAATGAGACTATAAATTATTTACTTGTTCAAAGCAAAGTACAAGCTTGAAAGTTTGAGGCCCAATTTACCCGAATTCAGAAAATCTGGCGGTTCAAGTGAAGGGAGGTTTCAAAAAAAAATTTAGTACACTATTTAAATTTGACTAAACTTTTTGCTATTCACCTATTTTTTTTTCAAGTTTTCAATTCCGCGCCGCAGTGGAACAAAATACGTGTTAATGCTGAAAATTTCATGATTCTGATGCTATCTTGACTGCGTCTGATTACTTTGTTGGACAAATGGTACATTCATATCCAATAATGAATATATAGCGGGTATAGTTTAGTGGTAAAAGTGTGATTCGTTCTATTAACAACTTCAATAGTTAAGGGGTCTTTCCATTTTTTTCATATTTCACATCCCGATCAAAAACTTTATTTCTTAAAAAGATTTAATCCTTTAACCTTCAATAGGACATTTGAGGAAAGAATATACATTCTCACGATTTCTATCCAAAAGGCAATCAGAATTGTAATAAAAAAATTGGATTATGGAGTCGAGAAGCATAATTTTTTTGATTGGTTCAATTCTTCCAATTGAATGAGTATGAATAAAGGATCTATGGATGATAATACAAAACTTTCAATCGTAACTAAATCTTCAATTTTTGCGCTGAAAA